TGGGGCGATTTAGTATTTCTTCATTCATTTCCATCCAATCAAAAAGGCCTTTTTTGTGATTGGGCAGATTTCTTTCTGAATCTTGATGAATCGTAAGATAAAAAAGATCGTTCTTATCAATTTTCTCAATTTTTTGGTAATTCTTATTTCCAATCTTAGTATTCTTTTTACTGTTGGGATCCATTTTGATCCAGGCCTCAATATCTACTTTTTGTCTTAGAAAAAAAAGGAGAATTTTCCAATCAAAATATTTTCTATCTGAATTTTTTTCCATATACATAATATCACCCTTTTCTAGATAATTATTGATAGGAATATTCTCCAGTATATCAAAGAATTTGTGTTTATGTGTGGTGTAATTATAAGAAATCCTTTGGTTGTTATTTACTTGTAATGGTGATCCATAAATAATATATGAGTCTGTCTTCATTTCATAATTATAATTAATAGATTTATATGATAAAAGATTAGATCTATAGTATTTTTGAAAATTTTCTTTTTGGTTTGAGTTTAATAATGAATATACTTCAAAATTTTTTTGTTTTTTGTAATGAAGTAATTGACCTTTTTCATATGAATCCCATTTCGTTAAATCTTTTTTTTGAGCCATATGGTGTTGATTGAGTCTATTTTGCCACTTTTGTGGTATTAATCCAGACCATCTAATCTGAGACAAATTGTATTGATAATGACCCCTTAACCAGTTTTTCCATTGATTCATTTGATTCGTTTCATAACTTGAAAGTTTCGTATGCCTTAATTCGGAATGAAATATTCCTTGTGTTCCAAAAGAATCCTTTATTGCAGTCTTAAGAAAAAAAGATGTTCCATGATATTCAAGAACAGATCTTAACTTATACAAATTAAAAACTCGGGTTTGTGATAATTTGTAAAATACATATGCTTGCGACAAGGAGGATAAGTCAAAAAAAGGATGTGAATTCTTCTTACTATTCCTAATATTATAAAGTAACTTTTTTATAGTCGAAATGAGGTGAATTTTTTTTTTTTTTTTTTCTTTATTTGTTTCATTATTGTAAATGTTTTTATGAATCCTTTTTTTTGTTGATTCAAGGACAAGTTGTGTATGGATTCTGAGAATAGTAATGATACATAGAAAGATATCTATGTATATTTTTTTGATGAGAATTTTTAGAAAAAAAAGTAATTTACGGATTAATCGAGTCTTTATTGGCCAAATTTTTGGGGGTGATTCTACATTAGAACTTGTTTTGTTAGGACTACTATTTATTCCTGGAGTTACTTTTTTTTTTTCTTTTGTAATACTCTTTATTTTTTTTCTGATTGTGATTGTTCTATCAGTCATATTTTTTATTTTTTTTTCTGTCGGTGAATAATTTGTCCAACCTGTAGATCGAATTTTACTAAACGAGTCATGAATTGTCTGATTACTGATTATAGAGTCTTTTTCTTGGTTAGTTTCACTGGATTCATATATTCCTATCAATCTAAATAATAGAGTTGGATTTATTTTTAAGAGCTCTTTTTTTATTTTTTTTATAAACGAAAATAAAACGTTTTTGATAATCCCCCTTTTTGTTTCTTTTGAGTCCTGTAGAAAAAATTTACTTTTTCCTTTTAAAACTCTTAGAACTAGAAAATCCTTCTTTTTCACCTTTCCAATTTCTTTTTTTAGTTCCTTAAAAACGGGCTTAAAAAAGGAAGGTCTTTTTCGGGGAGAACCAAAAGGAAGGTCAGTTTCCAGTCCCCAAACCGTTAAAAAACAAAAATCGTCTTTTTGTTTTTGTCCTTTCTTTTTCATTCGATCTTTATAAGAGGTCCGTAGCTTAGATCCGTGCCAAGGTTTCAAACAGAAAGGAAAAAGTATTTTTATTTGAATACCATCTGTTAACCAATTTTTCGGAAATTCTTTGTCTGATAATTCAACACCAGTATAGGCACATTTAAGATGGGTTTCTCTATTCCATTCTTGTAAATCCTCAGACCACTCGGGGGGTTGGAATAATAGGATACGCCCAATATTTTTAACGATTATCAAGGAAGGTAATAGAATATATTTTCTAAAAATCGATTGAATTATTAACAGAACAACTCTTATTACTTGCGCAAATGGAAGGGTCTCCCAAATTTCCGCCATTTCTATCTGTACTATTTCCTTTGCTTTGTTCTCCTCTTCTTTTTCTCCTCTTTTTGCCCCTTCTTCTGTATAATCTATATTTTTGAATTCTGCCCCTTTGCCCATTCTATTTCTAAAAAAAACTTTCATCAGTTCGGAGATATCAAAAGAAAAAAGAAGGCCTTTTTTTATTCTGTCCAAAAAAAGCGGGGAACGCGCATTTGCTTGAAACAGTTCCCAAATAAGAGTTTTACGCCTTTGAGCACGCATAGAACCTTTGATTATGCCTCGACGAAAATCCGATTGTTGCGAATAGCGTATCAAAGACACTTCGTTTATTTGTATTTTATCAGGATTATCAGTATCTTTGGTATTAGGATCGGTGTTCCTGTTAACAGTAAA